CCTAATTTTGTCATCATCCAATTGTTCTCAAATGGGCTCCCCCTTCAATACTTCGAGATATAATAATGCAACAAAAGAATCGGATCCCATGACTCCAATTAGGGATTTGTTGGGTCCTTTAGGTATTATTGTACCTAAAATAGTAAATTCTCGTTCATCTTACTATTTAAGAACTTATAATCAAGTCTTTTTAAAAAAATATTTTTTACTTGAAAATTTTCAACAGACTTTCCAAGTGCTTCAAGTACTTCCATTTCAATACTGTTTCCTAGATGAAAATAGTAGGATTTATAATCCCGATCCATGCAGTAACATCATTTGGAATGCATTCCATTTGAATTGGTGTTTTCTCCATCACGATTCTTGTGAAGAGGCATGGACAATAATTAGTCTTGGACAATTCCTTTGTGAAAATGTATGTCACGGATTACGCATAAAAAAATCTGGTCAAATTTTCATTGTTCATGTTGACTCTCTAGTTATAAGATCAGCTAAGCCCTATTTGGTCACTCCAGGAGCAACTGTCCATGGCCATTATGGGGAAACCTTTTCTGAAGGAGATACATTAATTACATTTATATATGAAAAATCGAGATCTGGTGACATAACGCAAGGTCTTCCAAAAGTGGAACAAATCTTAGAAGTTCGTTCAATAGATTCAATATCGATGAACCTCGAAAGAAGAGTTGAAGGTTGGGACGAACGTATCCGAAGGATTCTTGGGATCCCCTGGGGATTCTTGATTGGAGCTGAACTAACCATAGCCCAAAGTCGTATCTCTTTGGTTAATAAGATCCAAAAGGTTTATCGATCCCAGGGGGTACAGATCCATAATAGACATATAGAGATTATTGTACGTCAAGTAACATCAAGAGTTTTGGTTTCAGAAGATGGAATGTCTAATGTTTTTTTACCTGGGGAATTTATTGTATTGTTGCGAGCAGAGCGAGCAGGGCGCGTTTTGGACGAAGCGATCTGTTATCGGGCAATCTTATTGGGAATAACGAAGTCATCTCTGAATACTCAAAGTTTCATATCCGAAGCGAGTTTTCAAGAAACTGCTCGAGTTTTAGCAAAAGCTGCTCTACGAGGTCGTATTGATTGGTTGAAAGGCCTGAAAGAAAACGTTGTTCTGGGGGGGATTATACCAGTTGGTACCGGATTCAACAAATTAGTACATCGTTCAAAGCAAGACAAAAACATTCATTTGAAAATCAAAAGGAAGAATCTATTCGAGTTGGAAATGAGCGATATTTTGTTACACCATAGAGAATTATTTTGTTCTTGTGTTCCAAAAACTTTCTCAGACCAATCATTTACGTAATAGAATTTCTTAATTCCTAACAAGAGGGTTCATTTTTTTTACTTGAATTCTCTGGTCCGATTATGGATTTCGTAATCAATGAAATAAAAAAGAAGGAATGAAATTCATGGTTTGGGTCGTAGATCAATGGTCAATCCTGGTAGAAGGTTCCGTCGGAACAATTATTTATTTTATAAGGTACTGAATCTATTTGAAAAAAGAAAAAGAGAAGGAAAATGGGAAGACGATATTGGAACATCAATTTGGAAGAAATGATGGGAGCGGGAGTTCATTTTGGTCATGTTACTAATAAATGGAATCCTAGAATGGCTCCTTACATCTCTGCAAAGCGTAAAGGTATTCATATTACAAATCTTATTCTAACTGCTCGTTTTTTATTAGAAGCCTGCGATTTAGTTTTTGATGCAGCAAGTAGGGGAAAAAAATTCTTAATCGTTGGCACCAAAAAGAAAGCAGCGGATTTAGTAGCATCAGCAGCAATAAGGGCTCGATGTCATTATGTTAATAAAAAATGGCTTGGTGGTATGTTAACGAATTGGTCTACTACAGAAACAAGACTTCAGAAGTTCAGGGACTTAAGAGCAGAACAAAAGATGGGTAATTTCAATCGTCTCCCCAAAGGAGATGCAGCAATGTTGAAGAGAAAGTTATCTACCTTGCAAGCATATCTTGGTGGGATCAAATATATGACGGGATTGCCCGATATTGTAATTATCGTTGATCAGCAAGAAGAATATACGGTTCTTCGAGAATGTGTCATTTTGGGTATTCCGACGATTTGTTTCATCGATACAAATTGTGACCCAGATATTGCAGATATTTCTATTCCGGCCAACGATGATGCTATAGCTTCGATTCGATTGATTCTTACCAAATTAGTATCTGCAATTTGTGAGGGCCATTCTAGTTATATAAAAAATGGTTAATTATCTTATAATTACTCTTAAGAATAGAATTAAGAATAAGAAAGAAGAAGATTAGTTTGTTTTTGGTGAACTCTCTTTGATTGTTACTATTTTGGTTTGCATCTTTTGGAGTTTGAACTATGTTTTGACTATCAAATAATCGTCAAATAATTGAATAATATTTCAAAGTTTAAAAGAGAAAATAATTGGTATTTTTTTATGTGATTTCTCGGTATCCGAAATATACGATTCATAACTGAAATTCATGAATGAACATAGATGAATTGAGAAAGAGATGTTGAATCAAAATAATTACTTCGATTTCTGTTAGAGGACAATATGAATGTTATACCATGTTCCATTAAAACACTCAAAGGGTTATACGATATATCAGGTGTAGAAGTAGGCCAACACTTATATTGGCAAATAGGAGGTTTACAAATTCATGCCCAAGTACTTATCACTTCTTGGGTTGTAATTGCTATCTTATTAGGTTCAGTCATCATAGCTGTTCGGAATCCACAAACCATTCCGACTGACGGTCAAAATTTCTTCGAATATGTCCTTGAATTTATTCAAGACTTGAGCAAAACTCAGATTGGAGAGGAGTATGGTCCTTGGGTTCCTTTTATAGGAACGATGTTCCTATTTATTTTTGTTTCTAACTGGTCAGGTGCTCTTTTACCTTGGAAAATTATAAAGTTACCTCATGGGGAGTTAGCTGCGCCTACGAATGATATAAATACTACTGTTGCTTTAGCTTTACCCACGTCAGTGGCATATTTCTATGCGGGTCTTAGGAAAAAAGGATTGGGATATTTCGGGAAATACATTCAACCAACCCCAATACTTTTACCAATTAATATTCTAGAAGATTTCACAAAACCTTTATCTCTTAGTTTTCGACTTTTCGGTAATATATTGGCTGATGAATTAGTGGTTGTTGTTCTTGTTTCTTTAGTGCCTTCAGTAGTTCCTATACCTGTCATGTTTCTTGGATTATTTACAAGTGGTATTCAAGCTCTTATTTTTGCAACTTTGGCTGCGGCTTATATAGGTGAATCCATGGAGGGTCATCATTGACTAACTTTCAAAATAGTCTTTTTTTTTTTTTGAATTTTTGAAGCTTATCCCATCTCAATTCAAGCATAGATTTTCGTGATAAAGATCAAAAATAAAAAAGAAGTGTAGTAAAGTAAATAGTATAATATAGTAAAAGTAGAAGTAGAAAAAGAAGTAGAAGTATATGAAGTATTAATTCATTGGTTGTTTGTATTATTAACCATTTCTTTTTTTGGTACGAGGAACTTACCATGAATCCACTTATTTCTGCTGCTTCCGTTATTGCTGCTGGATTGGCTGTAGGGCTTGCTTCTATTGGACCTGGGGTTGGTCAAGGTACTGCTGCGGGCCAAGCCGTAGAAGGTATTGCGAGACAACCAGAAGCAGAGGGTAAAATACGAGGTACTTTATTGCTTAGTCTGGCTTTTATGGAAGCTTTAACAATTTATGGACTGGTCGTGGCATTAGCTCTTTTATTTGCAAATCCTTTTGTTTAATGTTGAATTTCATCGTAGAATAAAAAAAAAAAAAAGAAGAATAAAAGCATAACCATAACTAAGAAAATTGAGAATTCTCAAATTTTCTTAAGAATAATAAGCGAAGTGATACAAAAAGAACTCTGTTCTTTGTTAGTCCGATCCATAAGGGGATAGCATATGAGAAATAGAATCGATTCTTTTGTTTCCGTGGGGCACTGGCCATCCGCTGGGAGTTTCGAGTTTAATACCGATATTTTAGCAACAAATCCAATAAATCTAAGCGTAGTGCTGGGTGTATTGATTTTTTTTGGAAAGGGAGTGTGTGCGAGTTGTGTATTTCAAGGATAGGTTGGATTTCACCGGCTGCACTTTCTTTATATTTATGTATTCTTTTTTTTATAGCATAAATAGGAACAAAGGGTGCACAATCTCGACGAATTACTTCGGAATTGGATTTCATTCAGAAATCCTATGTAAGAACCATAGCATTTCGTGACTAATTGGTAAATGAACTTTGATTTTCTTCTCTATCAACCAAGAATGTTGAGGTCTTTTACATGGTTAAAGATAAATTGTTTGAAGTCCAGGCACAGCATAGCATGGTACTCTTTCTACCGCTACATTAGTACCAAAAAGGTTGAAAAATGAGAAAAAGAAAAAAAGGAATAATTGGGAATTTATCCGATGTAGAACACTCATATGGATAAAATTATTTGAACCATTAACTGGAAAGATGGGTCCCCCCTTTTTATCCACTGCCGAATCGACGACCTATGTATTGTATTTTTATAATTTATAAAATGTATTTGTATAAAAAAGAGAATTTTTTGGATGAAAAAAAAAATCGAAATCTCATTTTATTCTAATAATAATGAGAATCAAGTAATGAAGTTCAGAATTCTATTTCTATTCTATTAGTATTTAGATCTAATTTATCATAGCATAAAGAAAAAAGAATAGAATTCTTTCTTCTTTAAAATTTTTTTTTTGAAATAAGTTGTAAATAAAGAACAAATAAAAAAACAACTTTGCTGACAATTTTTTCTTTTTTGTCTGGTCTGAAGAGTCCTCTTAAATAGATCAGTTTCGATATATTTGAATACGAACAGAAAAGAGAGGATAGGCTCATTCCGTTCAAAGATATGGTAATGCCCATCAATCAAAGAAAAGATAAAAGAAACAATAGAGCGTGAGAGCCAAATGAATCGAAAGATTCATGTTTGGTTCGGG